TTTTCAAAATCGTTGTAGATAAACACACAAAAGGTTTACTTGTTACTAATTTAGTCTAGTCTATATTTTTCTTTAGATCTCTTGTTTCACTCCGATAGTATTATCGATTATATGAATGCAGAGGAAATGAATGCATTTCTATACTATTTAATTAGAAAAAAAAGTGGGAAATTAAATAAGTGAAATAGAGGAAGATTCTATTTTATTTGATCTATTTCACTTATTTAGACTAGATCATTACACTAGATCTTACGGAGCCTACTCATGTACAACATGATTCGGATCTGATCATAGAAAAGATTCTCTTCAAGCGAACCAGCCTATCTTCTGTATAGGGGTTTACACAGTGGTTGGAACAAAGACACATTTGGTTGTGAATTCCAATGTGGCAGACATATATCTACACAGACTAATCAATAGTTCAAGTCACACACTCCCATAATCTATTTTCTCTTCGGAGAATTCCCCTCAACTCCACTATATTCTTTACTTGACACAAGTAGTTGAAGGGAAATATCCAAATCCATGTCTTATTATTTTCAATAATCCATACTTGTAGCAATAAAATCCTATTATTCCTCCTCTAAGTGATAAATGATTGATTACAAATATCTATTATATATCTATCTTCTCTATAAAGGACCAGAAATACCCTGTTTACGTATCATTGGAAAGTGCATTAACATAAATACAGCAGTAAGAAGTGGCAATACAAAAGTGTGTAAACTATAAAAACGAGTCAACGTGGATTGTCCCACACTAGCACTTCCACGTAATAATTCTACCAAAGGTGATCCTATTACAGGAATAGCCTCAGGTACACCTGTTACAATTTTAACTGCCCAATAACCAATTTGGTCCCAAGGTAAGGAATAACCAGTTACGCCAAAAGATGCGGTCAATACTGCCAAAACCACACCTGTAACCCAAGTCAATTCGCGAGGTTTTTTAAATCCACCGGTCAGATACACACGAAAAACATGTAGAATCATCATTAGGACCATCATACTTGCCGACCATCGATGAACTGATCGGATTAACCAACCAAAGTTAGCTTCCGTCATTATGTATTGCACAGAGGCAAAAGCTTCAGTAACGGTCGGACGGTAGTAAAAAGTCATAGCAAACCCCGTAGCTACTTGTACTAAAAAACAAGTAAGCGTAATTCCCCCTAAACAATAAAATATATTGACATGGGGCGGGACATATTTACTAGTTATATCATCCGCAATCGCCTGAATCTCGAGACGTTCTTCGAACCAATCATAGACTTTATTGAGATAGATGAAAATACCCCTCTCAGAACCGTATATGAGACTTTCATCTCGTACAGCTCAAGCAAAAACACCCAAATAATAGTGGATATGAAATAGAAAGTTTAAAACTTCTTAATTTTTTATTAATTATTAATCCTTTAATTTTATTAATTTTAATAGTAAATTCGTCTTTAAAAAAAATTAGAAAGCTTTTCTTTGTGGTGATCATACCAAAACATCAAGTTGGCTCAATCGTCTTTATGTTGATACTTACAGGCCTCTTGAATCCTCTCTTTACCTATTTTTTTCTTGAATTTGTTTTTGTCTTGAATGTGGCTTTTTCCTTTCTTTATTATTAAATTGATAGGAATTCTCTTGTTAAGACCCTATGAATCAATTAAAACCTTAGATTCATACTAGAACCACGATGATTCAATAAAAAATAATAAGCTAAGCCAAGAATTCCCTGAGTAAGAACCGTTGGATCATCACGTATTCCATGAATTAGATAAAATGAAAAAACAAAAGAAAAATCTTTCTTTTGTTTTCAAACTGTTTGAAATTTTTTTTGGAGTCCAGATACGAGGTCGAATATTAAGTATGAATCATAGTTTCAATATTTCTTAATCTAGTTCATATAGTTCGTGTTCCAGATACTCTAAAAAATATCCGACGAAGTATAACCATCTCTATCAAGGTGACAGATCTATTCTCTGTACTAGCAATAGAATCAATTCTAACAAGTCACACACTCATATTCCGGAAATACAGAAAAAAAGAAATTCCACGATCGAACTACCAAAATAGAATAGGCCAGGCCATAAGTCCGAGTTCTAACTGATTTTTTTTATTCAAAAGCTAGAACTTTGTGGTTCTTATAGATTTAATTCATGGAAATTCCATCCAATAAAACGGAAGAATTATAAATCTCCAAAATAATAGATAGAAATACTGCAAATAGAGCCATTGCGACACCCATCAAAGGAGTCGTTCCCCACCCCGGAGCTACTTTACCATATTCCGAATTCAATGGTTTTAATAAACTCCCTACAGTAGTTTGTCTTGGGCCAGATTTAGAACTGTTCTCAACAGTTTGTGTAGCCATAAATCCTATTGTATTCATTGAGATTTGTTGACTTTGTATACCATTCCGTTGTAAATAAACGATCTTATGATAGATCCGTTGGGGTCTTGAAATTATATAATCATAATGGAAACAGCAACCCTAGTCGCCATCTTTATAT